GGAAGACTGAAAGAAGAGAAAAAGAAAAGAATGAGTATAATGATTGAAAAATATTTTGTCACTTTTTTTTTCGATTTTAAGCGATGGAATCGTCCATTACGATATATAAAAAATAATCATTTAGAAAATGCTTTACGCAATGAGATGTCACAATTCTTTTTTTTTACATGTACAAGTGATGGGAAACAAATAATATCCTTTACATATCCGCCCAGTTTATCTACTTTTTCGGAAATGCTAGAACAAAGAATTTCTTTGTACATAATAGAAAAACTATATGACGAAGATATTTACAATTCTTGGATTTATACTAATGAAAAAAAAAAGTGCAATTTGAACAATGAATTGAAAAGCCGAATCCAATTTCTAGAAAAAAAAGAGGGATCCCATAGTCTGGATATGCTTGAAAAAAGAACCATATTATGTGATGATGAAAAAAAAAAAAAATGTTTGCCAAAAGCATATGATCCTTTTTTCAATGGACCATATCGAGGAACGAGAAAAAAATTAGATTCACGCGCAATCATGAATACTTATACAGATACAGAAGATTTAGTAGAATTTTTTTTTATAAATAAGATTCATGATCTAATTATTAATGATTTTAATAATGATTCCGTAGAATTCCACCGTCAATCATTTTTGAATTCTACAGAAGAAAAAGGAATTGATTCAGAAAGTCAAGCAAAATATTTGCAATTTGTATTTGATGTAATTACAACACATACAAAAGATCAAAAAAAAATGAAAAAAAAATCTATTGGAATTATAATAGAAGAAATCAGTAAAAAAGTTTCTCGATGGTCATACAAATTAATCGAGAATTTGGAAGAAGAAGAAAATGAAGAAGGATTGGAAGAAAATTATGAGATTAATTCAAGAAAAGCCAAACGTGTTATAATTTCTCACGATAATGATGATCAAACGGAAGAGGGAGAGGTGTCTTTGATACGTTACTCACAACAATCAGATTTTCGTCGCAATCTAATCAAAGGATCCATGCGCGCTCAAAGACGTAAAACAGTTATTTGGAACCTCTTTCAAGTAAATGTACATTCCCCACTTTTTTTGGATCGTCTAGACAAAATATCTTTTTTTTCGTGTTTTGATATCAACGAAATAAAGAATATAATTTTTAGGAATTGGATGAGCAGAGAACAAGAATCAGAATTAAAAATTCCTTATTTTGAAAATGAAGATAAAAAAGAAGAAAAAAAATATAAAAACGAAAAGACAGAAATATCAGAAGCTTGGGATGCCTTTCTATTTACTCAAATAATAAGAAGTTTTATGTTAATAATCCAATCTTTTCTTAGAAAATACATTATATTGCCTTCATTAATAATAGCAAAAAATATTTTACGTATGTTATTTTTTCAAAATACCGAGTGGGATGAGGATTTTAAGCAATGGAATAGAGAAATCCATATTAAATGCGCCTATAATGGTGTTCAATTATCAGAAAACGAATTTTCCCAAGATTGGTTAACAAATGGTATTCAGATAAAGATTCTATATCCTTTCTGTCTAAAACCTTGGAGAAAATCTAAGGCACAATCTCATCATAGAGATCTAATGAAAAAAAAAGAGAAAAAAACAAATTTTTCTTTTTTAACAGTCTGGGGACTGGAAGCGGAACTTCCTTTTGGTTCTCCCCGAAAACGACCTTCTTTTTTTGAACCTATTTTTAAAGAACTCCAAAAAAGAAAAAAAAAGGTGAAAAATAAATTTTTACAAGTTTTAAATTCTTTAAAAAAAAAGTCATTTCTAAAAGTTATAAAAGAAAAAACAAAAGGGGTAATAGTTCAACTTATAAAACTAATAATGAAAAAAGTAAATCCAATTTTTTTATTTGAATTGAGGAAAGAAAAAGTGTATGAAACGAACGAAAACAAAAAAGATTTCAAAAGAAATAATAAGATTCTTCGCGAATCGTCCGTTATAAATCGAACGATGAATTGGTTAAATTATTCATTAATAGAAAAAAGAATGAAAGATCTTTCTGATAAGACAATCAAAATAAGGAATCAAATTGAACGAACCGCAAAAGACAAGAAAAAAAAAGAAATAGTTCTAATTTCTAATAATAAAGAATCGGGATCACAGAAACCTATTTGGAAAATCTTAAAAAGGAAAAATATCCGATTAATGCGTAAATCACACTACTTTATCAAATCATTCATTGAAAAAATATACATAGATATTTTGCTATGCACTATTACCGTTTCTAAGATAAATGCACAACTTTTCTTTGAATCAACAAAAAAGATCTTTAATAAATACATTTACAACAATGAAATAAATAAAGAACAAGAAGTAATTGATGAAACAAATCAAAATACAATGAAATTGATTTTGACTATAAAAAAATTGTTTTCAAATACTGATAATACTAAGAATAGCAATCAAAATCCCAATACTTATTGGAACTTATCTTCCTTGTCCCAAGCATATGTTTTTTACAAAATATCACAAAATCAATTACTTAATAAGTCTGAATTAAGACCCGTACTTCAATATAAAGAGAACTATCCTTTTTTTAAGGATAATTTAAAAGATTATTGTATGATATACGGAATATTTAATTCACATAATACAATTAATACATATGTAATGAACGAATGGAAAAACTGGTTAAAAGGTCATTATCAATACGATTTATCTCAAAAAAAAAGGTCTCCAGTAATACCTAAAGAATGGCGAAATAGAATCAATAAATATCGTATGATTCCAAATAAGGAATTAAACCAATTGGATTTATATAAAAAATATCAATTTCTTTATTCCATGAAAAAAAATGACTATGCAGCGAATCCATTTATGAGTCAAAAAGACAAATGGAAAAAACATTACAGATATGATATTTTATCATCTAAATACATAAGTCTACCTAATTTATACATTTCTGGATCAACATTAGAAATAAAAAGGGACCAAGAAATTCCATATCATTTCAATATATCGAAACCTGAATTATTTTATGTATTGTTAAGTATACCTAGTAATGATTATCTAAAAAAAGGATATATTATTGATAGAAATATCAATTTGGATAGAAAATATTTTGATTGTAGAATTATGGATCTTTGTTTTCTAAATTTTATAAATGATATTGAGATCTGGACCAATGTACATATTGGCATCAAGATTCAGAAAAATACTAAGACTAAGATTAATAATTTAAAAAAAATGGAAAAAAAAGGTATTTTTTATCCTATAATTCATCAAGAGATTAAACAATTCAATCAAAAAAGTTTATTTTTTGATTGCATGGGAATGAATAAAGAAAGGTTCTATGATACCGCATCAAATCATGATACTATATCAAATCTAGAAACTTGGTTCTTCCCAGAATTTATGCTACTTTTTGATGTATATCAAATTAAACCTTGGATCATACCAATCAAATCACTCTTTTTTAATTTTTCTATAAATGAAAAAAGTAAAAACATTAACGTAAATCCAAAGAAATCTTTTAATAAAAAAAAATATCTTGAATTAGGAAATTATAAGCAGGAAGAGAACGAACAACAGGTCCAAGAAAATTTTGTATGGAATAGACTAAAAAAAAAACAATATAAGAGCAAGAATGAAATGGAACTCGATTTCTTTTTGAAAAAATATTTCCTTTTTCAACTAAGATGGTCTGATCCTTTGAATAAAAAAATAATTAAAAATATAAGAATATATTGTTTACTACTTAAACTGATAAATCCAAAAGATATTGCTATATCTTCGATTCAAAGAGGTGAAATAAATATGGATAAAATGATGATTCAAAAGGACCTAGTTCTTGCAGAATTGATAAGAAAAGGAATATTTATTATTGAACCAATTTGTCTATCTATACGAAGGAAAGGAAAATCTATTATATATCAAACTATGGATATTTCATTGGTCGATAATAAAAAGTACCAAAAAAATAAAAAATACACAAAAAAAAGATATATTGAGAAAGGGGGGTTTGAAAAATATATTGCAAGACACAGCAACATATTTTTGATTGGAGACAAAAATCATTATGATTTACTTGTTCCTGAAAATATTCTATCTCCCAGACGTCGTAGAGAATTTCGAATTCGAATTTGTTTCAATTCCCGGAATTTTAATGTTGTGGATAGAAATCCAATATTTTGCAATGAAAACAAAATAAGAAACTGTGGACAATTTTTGAATGAGGACAAAAATATTAATAAAGATAGAAAAATTTTCATTAAATTCAAATTGTTTCTTTGGCCCTATTATCGATTAGAAGATTTAGCTTGTATGAATCGCTATTGGTTTGATACCAATAACAGCAGTCGTTTCAGTATGTCAAGAATACATATGTATTCACAATTAAGAATGAATTCAATTTCAATGAAAAATGAAAAAAATTTATAGTGGATTTACTACATATCTTGTAACATATTTGGTAGATGAATAGATGAAAGCCGAAACATATACACTGTGTAACATTATAATACATAATATCATGCTGATTTCATAGTGTATCAATTTTCATTAGGAAGAACGGAATCCTTTTAATTAAAAATAAATTGTTCTCTTTCGTGAATACATATATGTTTTGTATATTTGATCCAAATATACAAAACATAAACAACATAAATAAAAATAAATAAAAAACAAAGTAGTATATGAATCAAATCCAATTTTGATGTATACTAGATGAAAATAACTGGCATAATAAATATTATTATTTTTCCTGATCGGTAAAATTCACATAAAAGAAAGATAGAAATTTTAATTTATGGTCAAAAATTCATTAATCTCAGTTATTAAACAAGAAGAAAAAGAAGAAAATAGTGGGTCTGTTGAATTTCAAGTATTCCATTTCACCAGTAAGATACGGAGACTTACTTCACATTTAGAATTGCACAAAAGAGATTTTTTATCGCAAAGAGGTCTACGAAGAATTCTGGGAAAACGTCAAAGATTATTGACTTATTTGTCAAAGAAAAAGAAAGTGCGTTATAAGAAATTAATGGATCATTTAGATATTCGGGAACCAAAAACTCGTTAATTAAATTTGAATTTCTTATTTGAGTTTCTTATTATTTTATTCTTATTATCCTTGTTCTTTTTTAATTAGTTCAGTTATTATTTTTTTTTTTCTTTTTCATTTTAATAAATTCATGAAATAATGAATTAAGGAAAAAATATGACTGTACCGGCTACAAGAAAAAATTTCATAATAGTCAATATGGGTCCTCACCACCCATCAATGCATGGTGTTCTTCGGCTGATCGTTACCCTGGATGGTGAAGATGTTATTGACTGTGAACCTATATTGGGCTATTTACACAGAGGGATGGAAAAAATAGCGGAGAACCAAACAATTATACAATATTTGTCTTATGTAACACGTTGGGATTATTTAGCTACTATGTTCACAGAAGTAATAACAGTAAATGCACCAGAACGATTGTAAAGTGTTCAAGTGCCTAAAAGGGCCAGTTATATCAGAATTATTATGCTGGAGCTAAGCCATATAGCCTCCCATTTGTTATGGCTTGGCCCTTTTATGGCTGATATTGGTTCAAAGACTCCCTTTTTCTTTCTATATTTTAATAGAGAGGGAATTAATATATGATCTATTCGAAGCCGCCACAGGTATGCGGATGATGCATAATTATTTCCGCATCGGAGGAGTAGCTGCAGATTTACCTTATGGCTGGATAGATAAATGTTTTGATTTCTGTGATTCTTTTTTAACAGAAGTTGTTGAGTATCAAAAACTCATTACGAAAAATCCCATTTTTTTGGAACGAGTTGAAGGAGTGGGCATTCTTGGTGGGGAGGAGACAATAAATTGGGGTTTATCAGGACCAATTTTACTAGCTTCTGGAATCCAATGGGATCTTCGTAAAGTTGATCCCTATGAGTGTTACAATAAATTTGATTGGTAAGTCAAATGGCAAAAAGAAGGAGATACATTAGCTCGTTCGTTATTTAGTAAGAATCGGTGAAATGCAAGAATCCATAAAAATAATTCAACAGGCTCTAGAAGGAATTCCTGGAGGACCTTATTATAATTTAGAAAACCGGCGTTTTCATAGGACAAAAAATTCCGAATGGTATAATTTTGAATATATATTTCTTACTAAAAAACTTTCACCCAATTTTGAATTGTTAAAACAAGAACTTTATGTAAGGGTAGAGGCCCCAAAAGGAGAATTAGGAATTTATTTAATAGGAGATAGTAGTGTTTTCCCCTGGAGATGGAAAATTCGTCCACCCGGTTTTATCAATTTGCAAATTCTTCCCCAGCTAGTTAAAAGAATGAAATTGGCTGATATCATGACGATACAAGGTAATATAGATATTATTATGGGAAAAGTTGATTGTTTAAATGATATATTGATACGACAGAAGTACAAACTATTAATTCTTTATTATAAATTAGAATCCTTAAAAGAAGTCTGAAGTCTATGGACTCATATGGATTTTTGTCCCCATTTTAACCCTTGTCTTAGGAATCACAATGGGGGTATTAGTCATTGTGTGGTTAAAAAGAAAAATATCTGCAGCAATACAACAACGTATTGGACCTGAATATGCCGGACCATTAGGAATTCTTCAAGCTTTAGCGGACGGGACCAAACTACTTTTTAAGGAGGATATTCTTCCAGCTAGAGGTAAGATTCGTTTATTTAGGGTCGGACCTTCTATAGGGTTTATATCAATTATACTAAGTTATTTAGTAATTCCTTTTGGATATCACCTTGTTTTAGCTGATCTCAGTATAGGTGTTCTTTTATGGATTGCCTTTTCAAGTCTTGTCCCCATTGGTCTTCTTATGTCAGGATATGGATAAAATAATAAGTCTTCCTTTTCAGGCGGTCTACGAGCTGCAGCTCAATCAATTAGTTATGAAATACCATTAACTCTATGTGTGTTAGCAATATCTCTACGTGTGATTCGTTAGAACATGAACTTTTTCTTATCTATTTTCTATAAAATAGATAAGAAATTAATTGAGATTTCAATACAATAAAATAGAAATCTAATTCATAGAATTCAATATGTAAATATGAATATCAAAGAAATGAATAAAAAAAAATCTTTTTTTTTATTAAATTAAATATTAAATTAAATTCGATGAGTGAAACCAGATAGTTATATGAGTGAAACAAAACTGCTCCTCAATTTGCAGTAAAACAAGAAAAATCTCATTCCTTAGGTACAAGAAGAAAATTGAAGTAAACATAAGTTGTTTACCCCAAGATTGAGATTATTTTCTTAGTTGTCATATCTTGAAGCGGATGCAAAAGATCAACTGTATTTATTACTATACTGGGGATCAATCAAAAATAAGTGGGCAGTTAGGAACACCAAAGTACGCAAAAGATGAGTAATGGAAATAATGTAAGGTATCAAAAAAAGGGATTTTTGCATAAAACTTTGCATAAAACGAATCATAATAAGGGCTTGAAGTTGGTAGAAATGATCAAGCAATACTTCCCCACGATTCCGATATAGAGTATGCTACTATTCGCTGATTAAATAAATGACTATCAAGAACGAATTAATTCTTTATTTTATTTCCTTTTTTTTGTTTTCATAAATAAGAACAGGAACAAGACAAATAGAATGCAATACTATAATAGAATAAAAAGATATTTCTTTCTTCATACATATGCATATGGGAATTCTTATCATGATTCATTAACTAATGCCCAATTCTTTATATTTATGAATATAACGAGTATTTTATTGAAAGATTAAGTTATTACTGAACAAAGAGAATTTTTTATTTATAATTTTATAATATCATTATAAGGGATGAGATCAATTCGGAAGTGCTTTTTCTTATTCTAGCAGACATAATTTTCTTGGTCGAATTGAGGGCTCTCCAATCTCCAATTTATCTTTACATTGTATTTACCTAAGGTCCAAAGAGAGCAATAATATTGAACTAGTCCTTACCTTAAATTTCTTTGTGGCCATAGAGGAGCCATATGAAGCTTAGGTTTCATGTACGATTTTGTAATAGCGATGGGAGCAGTGATGTTATCATCGACTATAATTATCTAAAAGTTCAAGTACAGTTGATATAATTGAGGCACAGTCTAAATATGGTTTTGGGGGATGGAATCTGTGGCGTCAGCCCATAGGGTTTCTAGTTTTCCTAATGTCTTCTCTAGCAGAATGTGAAAGATTACCCTTTGATTTACCAGAAGCAGAGGAGGAATTAGTAGCGGGTTATCAAACCGAATATTCAGGTATAAAATACGGGTTCTTTTATCTTGCTTCTTACCTAAATCTATTAGTTTCTTCATTATTTGTAACAGTTATTTACTTAGGTGGGTGGAATTTTTCTATTCCGTACATATCTCTTACTGAACTTTTTGGAATAAATAAAATGTTTAGAGTCTTTGTAATAGCAATTAGTATTTTTATTACATTAGTTAAAGCTTATTTGTTTCTGTTCATTCCTATCACAACAAGATGGACTTTACTTAGGATAAGAATGGATCAATTATTAAATCTTGGATGGAAATTTCTTTTACCTATTTCTCTAGGTAATCTATTATTGACAACTTCTTTTTAACTTGTTTCACTATAAACTATAAATAAAAATAAGAAATTAAGAGAAAACAATAATGAATATTCTATATTCATAACTTATCTCAACCAAGAGAAAGAAACATAAATATTATTCATGGATATCTAAAATATGTTACCTATGGTTACTGGGTTCATGAATTATGGAAAACAAACAATACGAGCCGCAAGGTACATTGGACAAAGTTTCATAATTACCTTATCCCATCCAAATCGTTTACCTGTAACTATTCAATATCCTTATGAAAAATCAATCACATCAGAGCGTTTTCGTGGTCGAATCCATTTCGAATTTGATAAATGTATAAATGTATTGCTTGTGAAGTATGTGTTCGCGTATGTCCAATAGACCTTACCATTGTTGATTAGAAATTTGAAAAAGATATTAAGAAAAAACAATTGTTCCATTAGAGTATTGATTTTGGTGTCTGTATATTTTGCGGTAACTGTGTCGAGTATTGTCCAACAAACTGTTTATCGATGACTGAAGAATATGAGCTTTCCACTTATGATCGTCACGAATTAAATTAGAATCAAAATTCTTTAGGTCGGTTGCCAATATAAAGAATTGGAGATTACACAATTCAAACAGTTATGGATTCAACAAATAAAATGAAAAAATAAAAAACCCTTGCTTGGTTCAAGAACGATTACCAATTACTAAATACTTAGTAATTACTAAGATTTGGTTTGGAATAAAGTAGGATTAACCAAATAACTTTATTTTATCTATCTAATGATATTCATTTTTTTCATTCAATTAGGAAGGTATCCTATAAAAAAAGAGTTCCTTTCCTGGACCCTTAGTAAGGTCATGAAATATTTCAACTTATTTATTTATCTTTTATTTCATAATGGATTTACCTGGACCAATACATGATATTCTTGTAGTATTTCTGGGATCAGTTCTTATATTAGGAGGTCTGGGAGTAGTATTACTTACCGATCCCATTGATTCTGCCTTTTTATTGGGATTGGTTCTTTTTTGTATATCCTTATTATATATATATATTATATATATTTTATATTTCATTAAATTACGATTTTGTAGCTGCCGCACAATTCCTTATTTATGTGGGAGCCATAAATGTATTAATCATATTTGCTATGATGTTCATGAACGGTTCAGAATATTCCAATGATTCCTATTTGTGGACCTTTGGAGATAGGATCACTTCACTGGTTTGTACAAGTATTCTTTTTTCATTAATGACTACTATCCCAGATACGTCATGGTCCGGAATTTTTCGGACTACAAGATCAAATCAGATTATAGAAAAGGATTTAATAAGTAACGTTCAACAAATTGGGATTCTTTTATCCACAGATTTTTAGATAGAATATTCTAAATAGAAGAAGAAGAAATAGAATATAATATTCTATTATTATTATTTATTCTTTTTTATTCTCTTTTTTCATATATATTTATGATTTCGAGTTACTAACCTATTCTATAACTAACCTAATAACAAACGTATTCATCTGATATATAATATATCATCATATCCCTAATTCTATTTCTATATACTAGAATATTTCTATATGTATATGAATCTATATAGATTCATATACATATAGAAATATAGTAAAATTCACATGAATTTCATTCGTAAACTCATATTTCATGGTTATTGAGATGGAAATCAAAGTATCTTGGCCCTTTCTCATAAACAGATTATAAAATATATTGATTCTTCAATTTTTGATAAATCATTGATTCGTCTGGTGTCTACAATAGAAAGATTTATTTTATTTTACCAGATCGAAAATATTTTGTGTTCAAAACTGGAATTTATAGACCCAATGTCACATTCAGTAAAGATTTATGATACATGTATAGGATGTACCCAATGTGTTCGAGCTTGCCCTACGGATGTATTGGAAATGATACCTTGGGATGGATGTAAAGCTAAGCAAATTGCTTCTGCGCCAAGAACCGAGGATTGTGTAGGTTGTAAAAGATGTGAATCCGCTTGTCCAACAGATTTTTTGAGTGTCCGTGTTTATTTATGGCATGAAACAACTCGCAGCATGGGTCTTTCTTATTGATATGTGACAAAAAACTCCACTTGAATCATTTGATTCCTCTTTACTGACAAAAGCCCGTACTCGAGAAAAGAAAATCTATTATTCTTCTCCCGAGCACGGGGTTTTCTGGTCTAATTTTATCTTATCTTTATCACGAGTTATTTTCGTTAACAATACTTCTTGTTTTGCCCATATTCGCGGGTTCTTCAATTGTCTTTTTCCCTCATAGGGGAAATAAAGTATATAGTTGGTATACTATATGTATATGTATCCTAGAGCTCCTTCTAATGACCTATGTATCTTGTTATCATTTCCAATTGGACGATCCATTAATCCAATTGAAGGAGGATTCTAAATGGATCAATCTTTTTGATTTTCACTGGAGACTGGGAACCGATGGACTTTCCATAGGATCCATTTTACTGACAGGATTTATCACTACTTTAGCTACTTTTGGCCAGTTACTCGAAATCCGCAATTTTTATATTTCTTGATGTTAGCAATGTATAGTGGTCAATATAGGATCATTTTCTTCTCGAGACCTTTTACTTTTTTTCATCATGTGGGGAAGAAAAAAACGCCTGTACTCGGCTACAAAGTTTCTTTTGTGCACTGCCGGAGGTTCCATTTTTCTCTTAATAGGAATTCTAGGTATGGGTTTATATGGTTCCAATGAACTAACATTATATTTCTCAAAATTAGCTAATCAATCGTATCCTGCAGCATTGGAAATAATACTATATTTTGGTTTTCTTATTGCTTATGCTATCAAATTGCCGATGATACCTTTACATACATGGTTACCAGATACCCATGGGGAAGCACATTACAGTACATGTATGCTTTTAGCTGGAATATTATTAAAGATGGGAGCATATGGATTGATTCGAATCAATATGGAATTATTAGCTAACGCTCATTCTAGATTATCTACCTGGTTGGTTATAGTAGGAATAATACAAATCATTTATGCAGCTTCAACTTCTCTCGGTCAACGCAATTTAAAAAAACGTATTGCCTATTCTTCCGTATCTCACATGGGTTTCATAATTATAGGAATTGGTGTTTATCCTGATTTTGTTCTCCCATTATCGGTTGACAAGGTACAAGTTCTATTATCTAATATCTAATTATTTTTATAGATACTAATTATTTTTTTAGATTCAATAATAAATGAAATAAATTTCATTAATTGGAAAGAAAGTCTTAGAATTCTTTGACTTTCATATTTTCACGATTCTTCGTTGGACAATGAAAAAAAAAAGGTAAGGGTGAATTAGAATTGTAATGAGATACATCTAAAGTTTTTGAGAACCATTTGAATAATTCCTATATTTAAACGGTTCTCAAAAACTCGCACAAATTTTCATTGTATTGTGTATCAGACGATTTTTTTATTATTCTTCATGTAATTTATTTTATTAAATATTAATTTATTAATTGGAATGAACCATAACTATGGAACCCGATTCCTAATAGATTGATCCCAAAATAGCATATCCAAATTAGTAGAAATCCTATAGAAGCTATAAATGCCGAATTTGTGCCTTGATCTTGCAATTTTGAATTTGTTCTAGTATGTAAATAAATTGCAAATATGGTCCAAGTAATAAATGCCCAAGTTTCCTTAGGGTCCCAATTCCAATAAGAGCCCCATGCTTCATTAGCCCATACTGCTCCAGAAAGAATGCCTATGGTTAAAAAGGTAAACCCTAAACTAATGACACGATAACTCCAATAATCCAAACGCTGAATTAATTGATATTTGTAAAAATTTTGAAATGAGAGGAAAGAAGTCTTTTTTAATACACTTCCTTTTTCGTTCAAATATTTCATATCACCAAAGAAAAACGACTTTCTTAAACTGAAAAATTTATTGTTTTTCAAAAAAAAATCGATTTTTTTTTGAAATGTAATCACTATAAGAGCAACTGCTAATAATGATCCGCATAAAAGAGCTGCATAGCTCAATAGCATCATACTGACATGCATCATTAACCACTGAGATTGTAGAGCAGGTACTAATATTGTGGGTTGATGCATTTCAGTTGAAAGATTTGACGTGGCGAAACCTTGGGTAAAAATGGCACTTGGTGCAGTTATTGCGCTTAAATCATTTTTCTGATTCCCAAGATACGGAATCATATGAATAATGGATAAACTCCATGAAAGGAAGATTAAGGATTCATATAAATTACTTAAGGGAAAATGTCCCGAAGAAAACCAACGAATAAATAAAAACCCTGTTATAGAGAAAAAAGTAGCTATTATTCCTTTTTCTGACGAATTACGTAATCCTTCGATTTCGTAGATTAATAAGTTCATCAAATGAATCATAATCACAATTGAGATGATCGAAAAGGAAATATGAGTTAATATATGTTCTAAGGTTGCAAATATCATAAAGAAGAGTCCCTTTTAAATAATTGAAATCGGGGAGGGGATTAAATAGAATATCAAATATTTTAAATATTTGAGATTCTATTACTATATTATTAATATTAATTCTTATTTATGCCGCCACTCGGACTCGAACCGAGATGCTCTAGCACTGCTTCCTAAGAGCAGCGTGTCTACCAATTTCACCATGGCGGCTTACCTTCAATAATAATAGGAAATTCATGTTGAATTGTCGATATGAAATATAGTTTAGGAAACAATGAAGAAAGATGCATTTCCATTAATATGGAAATGTTCAATATCAATAATACTTAATTAGTATCTTCGTAAGTTCAGTTTTAATAATAAACTTTTCCGTACTAGAAATCTAGCTCTTGTTTATCCAAAAGAGTCAGAACTCAATAGTTTCGTTTTCAGTCGGGGTATAAAATTCATAAGTATAAAGTATAATTAAATATTCAGATTCTTCCTTGTCTATCGTAATTGTGCTTTTCAAAATTGAAAAGCACAATTCATAGTAAAGAAAAAACCATCTCACGAATTCAATATCAATCAATAGAAATTTCAATAAATAGAGTAAAATAAATAAATATAGAATCTAATAGAAATATAGAAAGACTATAAAAAATATCAAAAAATGATAAAAAAAACATCAAATACAAAATACTGAGTACTTTGAATCAAGTAGACAAAAAGATTATTATTTTTCATATTACCTAGCTCTAACTAATATGGAGAAGTAAAATACAAATACAATTTAGTAAAATTGAATCATTTGTCTTACAATTAAAAAATGGAAATTTGTAAGTTCTTTGAAACATGTCAATTAAGATTTTTCCAAGACTTTTTTTTGTCGCACAAAAAAACTTTTTGACTGTCCAGTGGAAACAGATTTAGCTAAAGAAAAAGCTTTTACTGCCTCTAAAGATCCTTTTTTTTTCCAAAGATTTCTACGAATATGCTTTTTTGACATAGAAGTACGTTTTTTTGGAACTGCCATTCAAAAGGTAGGTGACTCTTTTTTATCGTTGTATGTGAAAGACATATATTGTTCAAAAGGAATTACTCTTTATTAGTCATTATCTATAATTAATACTTAATTCCATAAATTTCAAAATTCCCTCAATAATAACATACAAAGAAAAAAAATAATAAAAGAAAATCAAAAAATTCAATAAAAATATTCTATTTTCATAGACAAATAGATTTCTATTTTCTATCTTCATTCTGATATTTATATAATGTAATAATTACATACGTATTTTATATTTATTGTTTTAAAAAGGAATATATACAAAAATAATATACAAAAAAAAGTAATGTAATTTGAATAGAATTTGAATATTTAATAATATATATTATATATATCATATTGCAAATATTCATTCAGATATTCAGAATAGTAATAAAAAATATTTATCTAATTTATTTTAATTTATTTAAATAGTAAAATAAAAAGTAATAAAGTATATAATAATCTAGTATGAATAGAAATATATAGTATTGAAAGAAAAGATTCTATAGAAAGATAAAAATTATACAATAAAAAAAATAAATAACAAATATAAAAATAGAAAGAGATAAAGAAATCTTTAACGACCGAATTTACTATCTTCATGCATAAGGATAATGAATTACCTAGTAGAAAATATTTAAAAATCATCACAAACCTCCCCTTTTTCTTTTCTATTGCAATTTATCGATTATTATATGATGATTCCTTCACTTTCCATATCTATATAGATAGAAACAGATATACTATAAATGACATCTCTTATGTCAATGACACAAAAGGGATATGAAATGAATGGAATTGGGATATAGATGGAATATAATGAAATAGAGCCACATTGAGGTTCCCTATGAAATGAGGCATGGAACGGAGCCACTACGAAGAAGTTCCTGGAGTTACGAAGGAAGCTTCGGACTCATATTGTTCATGGGTTGGTTGAGAACGGGAGTTGAACTCTATGAGGTCGAATCTCCCGTTGTTCCTCAGTAGCT